AAAGGATTTGGCTCAGGATTGCCCATTTTTATTAATTCCGGGGTTTCCCTGAATTTGAAAGTTATCACTTAGTAGGTTTCCATACCAAGGCTCAATCCAATTAAGTCCGTAGCGTCTACCGATTTCGCCATATCCCCCCTTCCTTTTGTTTTGAGATTAGGATCTTATTATGATATCATTCCTTTTTTCTTTCATTTATACTGGAATCCTTGAATTTATTAGATAGCGATTACTATCTCGAAAAAAGTATTTTCTTTGTTACCTATAGGAAACCCTTATTTGATCCAATCAAATTGGATTTTATCATTTCTGTATCGGCAATTCAATATAGATTGATATATACCCCATATATCTTCCTCTTCCTGGCATTTCTCCCATGCAATTTGGCATACTTCAACGGACGATTCTTCTTTTTTTTTTTCTTAACTTCCCCTTTTACGAATGAAAGCCGAGGAATGTCTGATTAGTTATAACTAATTAACTAATTCGAATTCGAAAGAAATATAGAATTAGAAATATATAGGATATAAAATATAGAAGTGTAACAAAAAGAATTTCAAATGTCGTGTGAATCCAAAATCAAAAAGAAAATTTGACTATCGAATCGAATACTATCGAATCGAATAATATTCGAATTTAGAAGTGTGATAAAGAAATCGAAATTCTATATCGCTACATAAATCGTTCTCTTCTATAATATTCAATATTCAATATTTATTGGAAATTATAGAGAAATTATAGATTCTATTCTTTTCTATATTTCTAGAGACACTATACTATAGTGTATTGAATTCCTATGCATAGAAAATTTCTATTATTATTATGTGGGCCCGCTTAGCTCAGAGGTTAGAGCATCGCATTTGTAATGCGATGGTCATCGGTTCGATTCCGATAGCCGGCCTTTTCCTATTTTTCATTTTTTTATTCCATTTTTTGAAAAATGGATAATCTCCCTTTGAAATCCAAGAATAGTGAAAAAGTGTTTTACCCCTTTTTCAAAATCCATGAATTTCTTATCTTAATAGGAACTCCCAACTATGTCAGGAAAAGGATCTTTTATATATATTATTCTAATAATAGAAATAGAAAGTTTGAATATTTATCTCATTCTTCTTTATAGTACAAGTACACTACTTCAGCAAACTTCGCTTCATTTAGTTCAGTTTTAGTTTAGGTTTATTCTGTAAAATCCAATTTTCAAAAAAAAAGAATGAAATGAATTCTAAATAAGAATAAGGAGTCTTTATGTCGCGTTACCGAGGACCTCGTTTCAAAAAAATACGCCGCCTGGGGGCTTTACCAGGACTAACTAATAAAAGTCCTAAAGACGGAAGTGATCTTAGAAAGCAACCGCGCTCCGGGAAAAAATCTGGATATAGTATTCGCCTAGAAGAAAAACAAAAATTGCGGTTTCATTATGGTCTTACAGAACGACAATTACTTAAATACGTTCGTATCGCCAGAAAAGCCAAGGGGTCAACAGGTCCAGTTTTACTACAATTACTTGAAATGCGTTTGGATAACATCCTTTTTCGATTGGGTATGGCTTCGACTATTCCCGCAGCCCGCCAATTAGTTAACCATAGACATATTTTAGTGAATGGGCGTATAGTAGATATACCAAGTTATCGCTGCAAACCCCGAGATATTATTACGGCGAAGGATGAACAAAAATCCAGAACTCTGATTCAAAATTCTTTCAAATCTTCCCCTCATGAGAAAGTGCCAAAGCATTTGACCCTTCAACCATTCCAATATAAAGGATTAGTCAATCAAATAATAGATAGAAAATGGGTCCGTTTGGAAATAGATGAAACCATAGTCATAGAATATTATTCTCGTCAGACTAAACCCTAAACTCAAATAAAATAGCAAGGGTTCGGGCAATTTTCTTCCCTTTCATCAAATTAAATTAACCTAAGGTTAAGTAAGAAAAATACGGGTTTAATTCCGATTTTATCCCATTTATGTATCATAGACCGAGGGGCTGTTTTCATATTCTTTCCAGTATTCTTCCTAGTTTATGGGTCACGGCAATTCGGAATAGAGAATCTATATCAATGAAAGGTCTAACTGGTGGAATAAAGGTCTCCATTGCTATTTGATCCGGTGTTGTTAATAAAATGGGTCTATTAAGTGAAGGTACGGAAAGAGAGGGATTCGAACCCTCGGTAAACAAAAGCCTACATAGCAGTTCCAATGCTACGCCTTGAACCACTCGGCCATCTCTCCTACATAATGATTAGGAACCAAAAACCGAGTGAATAGCGAGTTCTTCATATTCGATTCTAGATTATTGGATAGGTACGACCAATCCATTTTAACTATTTGTAACTATATATTACAAATCAAAATAGAAAATTTTTCATCAAAGTAAAGAAAGATCTTTCTTTCGAGGCTCCAAGATAACGAGAAAATTCTTTTCTTAGGAAATTTGTATTTTATTTTATTAAAAAGGGGGATTCATGTTTGCAAAAATGACTCCCTTCTATTTATACTA